TTCACATAAGTTGGTGAGATGATATCTTGAGCTGTTACATACCCAGGACCCTTAACACAAATAGACGCGTCACAAGTTCCGTATAAATTACTTCTCAATACTATTTCTTTCAAATTCATTAAAATTTCATGTACTGATTCTTGAATACCTGCTATGGTAGAATATTCGTGTGGTATTTTCTCAGATCTTGCACGTGTAATACATGTTCCTTCTATTTCTCCAAGTAAAGCTCTTCGCATCGCAATGCCTATGGTGTCGGCTTGACCTTTCATAAGTGGAGACAAAAGAAAGCGTCCGTAATAAAGGCGCTTACTGTCTGTCCTTGATTCAACACACTTCCACTGCAGTGTCCGAGTAGATACTGTTACTTTCTCTCGAACCATAGTAATATAATCTTATTTGATCGAATCGTTTATTTCTCTTGAAATTTCTTTTCTTTAATGGTTATTTTTACACGCGTCTTTTTTTAGGGGGTCTACAGCCATTATGTGGCATAGGAGTTACATCCCGTACGAAAGTTAATAGTATACCACTTCGACGAATAGCCCGTAATGCTGCATCTCTTCCGAGACCGGGACCTTTTATCATGACCTCTGCTCGTTGCATACCTTGATCGACTACTGTACGAATAGCATTTCCAGCTGCGGTTTGAGCAGCAAAAGGTGTCCCTCTTCTTGTACCCCGAAATCCGCAAGTACCGGCGGAAGACCAAGAAACTACCCGACCTCTTACATCTGTAACAGTCACAATGGTATTATTGAAACTTGCTTGAACATGAATAATTCCCTTTGGTATTCTACGTGTATTCTTACGTGAACCAATACGCCCTTTCCTACGCGAACCAATTCTTGGTATAGTTTTTGCCATATTTTATCATCTCATAAATATGAGTCATATCGATATATAGATATATTCGATATATAGATATATGGATATATCCATTTCTTGTCAAAACAGATCCTTTTTTTATTTGTAGATTGGGTCTTTTAGAGAGTCTTTTTTAGACTATCCTTGTCTTTGTTTATGTCTCGGATTGGAACAAATTACTATAATTCGTCCTCGCCTGCGGATTAGTCGACATTTTTCACAAATTTTACGAACAGAAGCTCGTATTTTCATATTTTTTATACCTTAATCTTAATTTTTAATCGACTTCTTGGAAGAAAATAAGTTTCTTGAAATTTTTTCAAATCGTATTCCCACGGAAAGGAATGTTAAAGTTAAAAAAGCACCCAATCATTCGAATCTTTGTTGCGGAGTCGATAAATGATACGCCCTCTGCTTGAATCATAACGACTTACTTCAATTTTGACTCTATCTCCTGGCAGTATCCGTATAAAACTACGTCGAATTTTTCCTGAAACATAACCTAAAATAAGATCCTCATTATCTAAACGAATCCGGAACATAGCATTGGGAAGCGATTCAGTAATTAAACCCTCATGAATCCACTTTTGTTCTTTCATTTTAGGTAAAACCTCCTTAAAGTATTAACTAATGTAGGAGGAACAAGATTATACACTCCGCATTTTTTTTTCGTTTTTTTTTTCACACTAAATAGGGAGTTTCGGATCCAATGCGGATATAAGAAGGATTACCATATATAACACAAAATTTCTCCGCCTATTCCTTTTAGTCGAGCCTCTCGGTCTGTCATTATACCTTGAGAAGTGGAAAGAATTACAATTCCCATTCCACCTAAAATTCTAGGAATTCTTTGATAGTTAGAATAGATTCGTAAACCAGGTCGGCTGATCCGTTTTAAATTTAAAATATTTCTATAGGGCCTTTTTCTATTTCGTCTATGTCGCAGGGTTGAAACCAAAAGATATTTGTCGCTTTCTCGATGTTTCCTCACATTTTCGATAAAACCTTCTCGTAAAAGTATTTTAACAATGTTTTCGGTGATATTAGCAGATGCTATTCGAAGGACTCTTTTTTTATCCATATCAGCATTGCGTATAGAGGTTAGTATGTCAGCAATAATGTCCCTATTCATAATGGAGTAAAATTCTTGTTGCCCAAAAATTTTGATATAATCAACATGTTTTTTGCTTTTTTTTACTTAATTTTATTTGTTTATGAATAAAAATTATATTATTAAATTAAAGGTATATGCGTAAAACACAATCTACTAAATTAATTTGAATCTATTTCTTTCCAAGACCCTACTATTATTTTAAGACTATTATAATACCTCGGGCGCCAATGAAACTATTTTAGTGAAATTAAAATACCTCAATTCCCGGGCGATCGCACCAAAAACGCGAGTTCCTTTAGGATTTCCTTCTTGATCAATGACAACTGCGGCATTGTCATCATATCGTATTAGCATACCGTTGTCACGTTTCAGTTCTTTACAGGTACGTACAATTACAGCTCTGACCACTTCTGATCTTTCTAGGGGCATATTTGGTACTGCTTCTTTAATCACAGCAACAATAACGTCACCAATATAAGCATATCGACGATTACTAGCTCCTATGATTCGAATACACATCAATTCTCGAGCCCCACTGTTATCTGCTACATTCAAATGTGTCTGAGGTTGAATCATTTTTTTATTTGTTCTTTCAATGCAAAAGGCGAAGAAAAAGAAAGAAATATTCTTTGTCAAAAAAAAAAAAGAAACCTTGCATTTTTCATTCCCAGGCTCTACTTTCTTTGGTTCTACATTTTTATCCCAAAATAAGAAATTGAGTTTTGATAGGCATTTTGGACGCTGCTATTGAAATTGCTTCTCTAGCTATATTTTCTGCGATTCCGCCCATTTCATAAAGTATTCGACCTGGTTTAACAACAGCTACCCAATATTCAGGAGAGCCCTTACCCGAACCCATACGTGTTTCTGTGGGTCTTACTGTAACCGGTTTGTCGGGAAATATACGTACCCATATTTTTCCACCACGACGTGCGTTTCGTGTCATTGCCCGGCGCCCTGCTTCTATTTGTCTAGATGTGATCCAAGCGGGTTCAAGGGCTTGAAGAGCATATTTACCGAAACTAATATGATTACCTCGATAAGACATTCCCTTCATTCGTCCTCTATGTTGTTTACGGAATCTGGTTTTTTGGGGGTTATAGTTGATGGTTGTTTCTGAATTCCACCTCTACTACAGAACCGGACGTGAGAGTTTCGTCTCATCCAGCTCCTCGCGAATAAAAGGATTCAAATTCATTTTAATTGAAATATATTTAATAAATAATAGATGAAATTACGGGATTCTTTAAGATTTCATCTAATCTATTAGTTATTTGTATACCTTTTTAGCTATTTTGGATATATAACTAAACCTATTAAACATATATTTCTATTTATTTTTATCAAAAATATTCTTTTTTTTAGAACATAATGAATCCTTATTTTTTTTTTCATTTTATCGTATCGGATTGCCCTAAATAAAAAATTTAGCAATCCAAAAAATAATGTTTTCGTGTGCGAATATTTACTCTAATATCTATTTCAGCTGTAAGGTTAGTTTATTACATCTCAGATCAGAATAGATAAATTGTTTCTCGGTTCCTTTCGCCATCCCGACCAATGAATTGTTAGGCTTTGGTTTCAATAAAATCTTCTGCATTCATGGGTTCCATCGTTCCCATCGCTTCTTGTTTAATGGTTAGGTCTTAATTCTACAACGGAGCTCTTAATTAAATTTGTTCTTGAGTCAATTTTCTTAGTCTTTATTAGCTCAGGGCTCTTGGTTTTGTTGTTCTATATCTATCAGTTAATTATGTATGAATCAGTATTGATGCTTTATTACATTGCCTTTTATGAGATGACTCATAGACCTTACATATTGGAATTCTATATCATCGATATTCTTTTTCTCTCTTTCTCTCAGCCCTCTATCCACATCTTTTTTTCTATATTCTGGTTCACAACTTAGAATAAGATTTTTTGCTTTTTTATTTTATGAAAAAAAGATTTCAGTTGCTACAATGATATGAATAATCTATCATATCTTGACTGGTTTGTTGGATCTAGATAATGCGAAGTAATGAGTTGGTTTTTAGTTCTATAGTTATTATTTTATACTAGGAGGGCTTTTTTTTTAATCTTATCCCTAAAAAACCAACGAGTCACACACTAAGCATAGCAATTATATCAAAATTCAATCGAATTTTTATTCAACCCTGTAAAATTAATGTAAAATTAATAAAGAATTACGGAATTAAGAGCTCTTTTTTTTATCTTCAATCAAAAAAACGAACGAGTTTCTTATTTTTTTATTGGATTTTTGGGGTAAAAAAAAAGAAAAGTCAAGGAAAGTTTTTTTATTTTTCATCTATAAATATCCAAATTTTGATACCTAATACGCCATAGATAGTTCGAGCTGTATAGGCACAATAATCAATTTTAGCTCGAATGGTTTGTAGGGGAACTCTACCTTCTCTGATCCATTCGACACGTGCAATCTCTTTTCCATCAATGCGTCCTGCAATTTGTACTTGAATTCCTTTTATATCTGCTTGTTCGGTTAATTCAATAGCCCTTTTCATTGCTTTGCGAAAAGAAACTCTATTTTCTAATTGTCCGGCTATAAATTCTGCAAGAATATTAGGATTTCCATAAGGCTTTTCAATTATTGTGATAGCAATATTGAGTTTTCGGTTTACATAGTTAAACTCTTTTTGTAGATTTGTCTGTAATTCTTCGATTCCTCGCGGTCGATTTTCGATTAATAATTTAGGAGATCCCATATAGATTATGACCTGGATCAGATCGATTCTTTTTTTAATCTCTATACGTGCAATTCCCTCGATGCCAGAGGATATTCTCAAATCCTTTTGTACATAATTTTTGATACAATCCCTTATTTTTTTATCTTCTTCTAAACCTTCGGAATAGTTTTTTGGTTGTGCAAACCAAAGAGAATAATGACTTTGCGTTGTACCAAGCCGGAAACCAAGTGGATTTATTTTTTGTCCCATACCCCCCCGCTACTAGACACATTCTCATCTATCATGTTGGTATACGTATTTTTCCATCTAGGTTT